CAATAATGAAAGAGTTTCTTCATATTCGGGGGCATAATTCACATGGATATAGTAAGTCTTGCTTGGGCTGCTTTAATGGTAGTCTTTACATTTTCCCTTTCACTTGTAGTATGGGGAAGAAGTGGACTCTAGGGCTAGGGTAATTACTAATTGAATTGAGTTGAGTAATCAAACTGTATTAATAGTTTCATAATCCTTCTGCAAAGCGTTTTTCTTTCAAATATCTTCATTTTAAAATTCGACTGGCATCCAGTAAAGTAATGTAATAGATGACGAATAACCTTTCAATCAAACAAAACAAATAGTTAAATTAAATGATTCCCATCTTCGTATTTTGAAACTAAACGGAATACGCATGATATGCAATTTTTTCCAACCAAATTGAAATAGAGTATTTAGATGAACTAGCTCTTAACAGAATTATATATAAATATTACAATGAGGAGCAACCGACCCCTTTTTATTTGTTTCTCGCTTTACTGTTCAAAGAGGAAGTCGATCTGTTATTACGTAGATACGTATTTTATAAGATAAGAGTAAAGGTGGGCATTCAATTATATCATATTGATCGAAATCGGTCTAAACCAAATGGATGTACCAAAGTAAAGAACTCGAATTGGGGTACTATGTATATTACACATATGGGAGTTATATGTACATATATCAATATACAGATTACGGAGTGATCTACATTAAGCCATCTTTCTTTATACAGTCCAACTTTATTATTTTATATAATAATGTATAGTAGAATTATACACTAATAGATAGTATGGTAGAAAGGAATATAGGAACCTTTCTACCATACTATCAAATCTCATAGACGTCTGATTTTAATTCGCTCATTTTATTTAAGACGTGGAATTTGAATCCCTTTCATTTCTTCCATTATTGATAAGAACTAAGAAGTCAAGCTTGATTCAAATTAATCGTTTTGACTGACCGTTTTTACGTAAATGATAAGTAAAAAAGCAGTAGGAACTAGAATGAACAGTGCAGTAGCAATAAATGCGAGAATATTTACTTCCATAATTTCATCGTTTTTTTACTTCATAATTAATAACTCGGGATCTGATCCCATAGAGATTCTAAATCTTTATCCTGTAAATTCAATGGGAGAAATACATCCCGATGATATTGAATCGGATCAATATCATTGAATAACAATATCTGAGCTATCAAATCTATTCATCATCGAGAATGGAATAGTATAACATAGGAAGATCTTTTATCCATACGGAATAAAAACCTAAAATGGAATTCCTGATCCAATTTAGAATCTCATTGAATTTTTATTCTTTATTTTATCCATTCGTTATTTTCTATAACCTACCGTCTTATTTATAGAATCATATATATAATATAATCAAAGGATGATCTGGCCCATTTTCCGCTTCCATTGGTCAAAAACCCAACCCAAATAGTAGAAGTAAAATGGAAAAAATAAGAAGAAAAGATCGAATATTTTGATAAATAAAAAAATAAAAAATGAACTCTTTTTTTTTAGTTTGTTCTTTCTTCGATAGGACCTTCCCCGGAAATAAAAAAAGATTACTCATTCCCTCACTAAGAGAGGGTCTATCTTTTCTTTGTTTGCTCTTCCTTTTCTTAATTACTTGATTTTAATATTCCTTTCTTTCCTTGAACCGGCCCTGGGACACATATATCAAAAATGAAGTATGTAGTTTGAATGATATAAATAGATTGTTTCCTATTAGTAATTTAAGTTATCAAAAATTGGAGCTAGAAAGAGGCTTTAATATGAAAAAAAGTATTTTATCGAGGTAACTATGTGAAAAGTGCATTTTTTATCGTACAATAAACGAATCAAAATTTGTGTATATGCTCTAGTGAAAGTATATATATAAGTATTCGATTCCCTTCCACGGGTCAGGAGCAATCGAAAAAAACCAGACAAGGATTTCTTTTAATCCTAACTAAATAGGGTGCTACCCACAATTGTACCAATTCAATATGCCTATCCCCCTCGGTACTAATTGAAGTAATTCAAATTGTCGCATTGTATTTTCTCAATAAAAAATTCGAAACGGAAAAAAAAGGACCCTATGGGAATTAGATCCCACTCTATGCACCTTGACAGAAAATAAAAAAATGAATTGATGGAGTCATCGGATACTAGGTCGGGACTGACGGGGCTCGAACCCGCAGCTTCCGCCTTGACAGGGCGGTGCTCTGACCGATTGAACTACAATCCCAGAGAAATAAGGTATACAGCATACATATTATTAATGATTTGATTAAGACTAGTTTAATTTAGAATTGTCGTATTGTAACAGAGAAAGGAGTGATTGGTATATTAATATCCACATAGATATGGACTTTAGTGAGAACGACACGGATTACTAGAAATCCTATTGTCAAATCGTGTTAAATCGATTGATACGAAATCTTTCCAAAAAATATTTTGACTTGTTAATTCTTGTCCTATATTTTCGGATTATGATATGAATCCAGATAATTCATAAAATGAAGAATATATCGGAAAAAAACAAATAGGGTATAAAATTAACCAGATGTTTCCGGCGGACAAATTTCTTATATTATGTAATCTCATGATGGATCGGTGAATTCTTGGGCCGAGCTGGATTTGAACCAGCGTAGACATATTGCCAACGAATTTACAGTCCGTCCCCATTAACCACTCGGGCATCGACCCAGGAAGAATCAAGTCTAGACTTATTGATAATACATGATCAACCTCCTTTCGTAGTACCCTACCCCCAGGGGAAGTCGAATCCCCGCTGCCTCCTTGAAAGAGAGATGTCCTGAACCACTAGACGATGGGGGCATATCTGCGATGCCCAACCGACATCATACGATATATACTCATAGTATGAATAGTTTTTTGTAATTGTCAATATAATGTAATGGTGTGACTAAATACGAATAAGTTTTCCACCTTTCCTTTCGCGATTCCGATAGAATATTTTTTCATTCATGGTTCATGAATGAAAAAAATTCTATATTCTATTAATGAAAAAAATTCTATATTCTATTTCTATATATAGATTCTATATCATTAGAATGGATAAACATTCCATTATATAGGAAATAATTATAATGTGTTATAATTAATAATTAATGAAGTATAGGATCGCTAGTGATTTGTCCGACAGAAAAGCCATTCTTCAACCTTCACGCATCGATTCACGCATTGTTAAGATGCGATATTCCTATCTTACAGCTAGGAAATTAAGAAACGATAGAAAGTTTCTTTTTTTCTAAGAGCAGAGCTTGGATTTCAGGTATGAGTTGAATCTTTTCATTCCATACATTACATGATTTGATCACATATCAAATATCTTGGATCTATTTCAATTTGTGTATTAATCAAACGAATCTCGTTGTGATAGGGGTCAATAAAAGAAAAAAAAAGTAATTAGGTTTTAGCCTAGACTGACTAAAAAAAAAAAGATATTCCCGAATGAGACACTATGAGCCTACTGTATGCACCTATGTAATGTAATATGTAGGTATATAATATATGTATATGTCTTCACATTGTCTCATTCAGGAATGGAATAAAATGGGCCCTTTTAACTCAGCGGTAGAGTAACGCCATGGTAAGGCGTAAGTCATCGGTTCAAATCCGATAAGGGGCTTTTTCCACAAAACTCTAGTTTCAATCTTCATTTTTTAGTGGATAATAGGGATATTTTTTTTATTAGAATGAGTTAATTAACTAATTATCATTATAAATATAATTAGTATAGTGATTATAAAGTGTTCATTATAATGATAAATCACCCCGCTTATTGGGAAGACAACTATGTCACTACAGGCTATATTCTTACTCAACTCAGGTTTCATTATTCCATATTTTTGGTTCGAGGACATAGATATTCTACCTACTCAACCCCAATTATGAATCGCCAAATATTCCTACTTTTCCGTTATTCCAATCAAATCCATCATAAATATAAGAAATAAAAAAGGTAAGTGGACCTGACCTATTGAATCATGACTATATCAGCTATTCTGATATTCAAATTTGATAGAGATAGAATTGTAGCCTCGAAATTTTTTTTTTTCATTTCCTTTAGACTACGTCGCAAGAATTTAGAATTTGTCGATATTTCCGATTCAATCTTTTTTGGATCCTCCATAAGAATAAATTATTATTCCGTTCCTCCACTCCTCCACGCGAAACGTTTATTCTGAGTCACAAAATAAGAGACGTCTATTTTTGAATATCTTTCTTTGATTCAAAAAAAAAAGGATCGGTTGCTTATATATAGATTTTTTTTATCTATCTATAGTTATAAATATAGATAGATCGGGTCGTGGCTTTATGTACCAAATATTTACATATTGATGCATCCTCTATTTTTGTTTCGACAATGGGATGGATAACGAGAACGGATACTAGAAATAGAAAGATATTTGAATTTCCAGTCCACTATCCACTATATAGTATATAGTATTTAATTTACTATTTTATATTGCATATCATATTTCATTTAGAGACAGGGGGAAAATAAGGAATTTCCCCTCTTTTTCTGACAACAACAAGGTAAAGTAAATAAGCAAATAGTCCATTTTTTGGCTCGAACCATTCAAAAATATATTATACTTTGTAGTTTTCGATTCATCTGAAGGAAATATAAAAGAGAAAGAAGACAATAAAATAAAAAAAAAATGAATTAAAATTTTTAAAAAAGTCATATCATATAAATTATATAGGGTACTGTAGTCGTTTAATATACTATAGAATAGAAATAAGTTGGAAGAATCCATAGAGATATTTATTGATTGATCTTTTCTCAATATCACAAACAAGATCCAAAAATAAGATTAGTTGGTGGAGCGGGTGTAGATAGGAGGAGCAACTGGTGATGGGAGCGGGGATCATTTGTTCAAAGCATAGTTCTTTCAAAAAATTCATCTGAGTTGAGTGATGAGTCATAAGACAATTCAAGATTCAGATAGTTATTCAGAATAAAAGAGGAAAAAATAATAGAATCGAAAAAATGGATTTA